ATAAGATTCTGAAAGGAGGGTTCATTTTATTTAAATTCAATAACTAAAGTTTTATCTTTTGCTGAAGAAGTTTTGATAGCTACGGATCACAAAAAACACTAAAATCATAACAGAAAAATGTATTGTGGAAAAATCGATAGTTTCTTTTTTAGTTCCGAAAATGAAACTAAAATTCAAATAGAAAAATAAAAAGAATGTAAATAGTCTTTCTTCTTTTTGTTGTTGCTTGAATATTTTATATTCAATTGAATATAATAAATAAAAAGGATTTTTGTTTTCAAATCAAATAAATCATTATTTATCTATAATTCGTTGGAACAAAAAAAGGGGCCCGGCTAGGTACTGACCAGGCCAGGCCATCAGAATAAGAAGGGCCTTTCGAACAAAATCAACACAAAGATGTCTTCTTTTTTTTTTTTTTCTTTATTTTTCTTTTTTTATTTATAGGCTCGTTCGAGCCCTTCCTTTATCTAATCTAAAAGAAATTCCTGATTTGTATATCTCTATAGAATAGAGAAAGAAAGACTCCTTACATTATGTGTAAGGTAGTAATTCTCTTTTTCAATTGGGAGAGATGGCTGAGTGGACTAAAGCGTCGGATTGCTAATCCGTTGTACGAGTTATTCGTACCGAGGGTTCGAATCCCTCTCTTTCCGGTTCCGTTGATGACTTGATTTATTTATTTATTTTTCAAATTTTTGAAATCTTAGTTAAACGTGTGGAATAGATAAAATCCTAAGAAAATTTGAAAATTAACCAAGGAAAAACCCTTTGGATTTTATTCTTCACGTCCAGGATTACGTCCTGGATCATTAGATAGGAATCCAAAGATGAAGAGAGAAACAAAAAATATCACTACGGTATAAACGAAGAGTTTCAGAGTAAGCATTACACAATCTCCAAGATGATTTTTTTTTTGAAAAAAAAAAGAGAATAGATCTTCCATTTTTCTACCACATATCCTATTTTGACACCAAGAAATGAGGTTTTTCTAGAAATAGAAATGAATTGTCAGAAATTTATTTGGAATAAGAGTTTTTCATTAACAAAAATTTCTTTCATATCCAAATTCGATATTGTGGGAGACCCTAATAGAATTATAATTAATATATATAGGGTTAGGGTCTTTCACTGGAAAAGGGTCAAAAAAAGGAGGAAATGGGGTAAGCCGGATTTATGGCGACTATCCAAGAATTTCAATGTGTGAATCGAGGGTTCAGACTCTAAAACTTATCTGATTTTATCAATTGTTAGAGAATTTTTTCTCGAAGAAATCATGAATCTTCTAGGATATTATTAAGGATCTCATCGAAAACTTACAGCAGCTTGCCAAACAAAGGCTAAGAGAAAAAAAAACACAGGTATGACTGGCATAACATCTACGATTGGATTCAAAAAAGCATAGGCTTCAGGCAATTTGCCGAAGAAAAAACTACTCGAATAAAGGGCAGAATTAAGACAAATACAGATCAAACTAAAGATATTAAGCATAACAGACATTTTGTTCTTGGAGATAATTGCATTTTGATTGAGTTATTGATATAAGGAAAAAGGAAGAAAGGAAGTAAGGTATACAAAAATCCTTCTTTTTCTTTGAACCCACCCAATCAAAAATCCTCCAATTCTCAAAGGAGAATAGAAGAAATCATACTTTCATACAATATCTTAATTGAATTATATGTAATGATCAATAAATTAAGTTGAATTCTATATCTATATGGATTAAAATCCTAGTAATAATCTATTCTATAGATATTTGGACTGGAGTTGACAAACAACCAATAACAATATTATTGTTTCTTAGTGTAGATTAGAAATTGATAATGGGGCGTGGCCAAGTGGTAAGGCAACGGGTTTTGGTCCCGCTATTCGGAGGTTCGAATCCTTCCGTCCCAGAGCCATATCCATTTTTTTATAATTTTAGAATAAAGATTGTTTTCTTGAACAACTTTCTGTTTAAAGTCTAATTTTAGATGGAATGTGATTCTTTTATATCTTATATGAATCATATCTTTTTTCACAAACTGAACTGAATCGAGTTCAAATGACACGCATCTGGACCTGAATCTATTTTTTATCAGGTAAGATGAGAACATGGATCAAAACAAAAGAGTTTGAATTCAAAAAAGTTGGGTGGGCTTTTCATCATATGTTCATTCCCTTTGATATTTAGGGAAGTTAGTTACTTGGAAAAACTTTCCATCCCATATCTATTTGAATTTTCAACGATGGATGTATTTTGAATCGAGATGCAAAAGAATCTATATTCCCTATCTCTTATTATTTATCCCGTAAATGAGGGAGTCTAATTAGTAATTAGATTTTTCTCGAGATCTCTGAATTCGAAACAAGAGCGAGTTCTTGATACTAATTAAATTCAATCAATAGGACTAAGTCTCTTAGTGGGTTAGACTAAAGCTTGACTAAATTTGGACTTATTGTTTGTCTTTGTAACTAGACAAGTCATTTCCCATACCGGATCAGGATTCCTTTTTTTTGCTCTATCATTCCCCTAGAAAGAATAGGGGAGTGGATAGGAGATAATCAGTATTAATTTAAATATCTGTATCTGTCCAAATCTCATTAACAAATGATCAAATAACATATTTATATATGTTTATATGTTATGGAATCGATGTATTTTCTTTGAATCTCGTTTTTTTATTTTATTTAGGTATTTTTTTTGTTTGGCTATAATGAAGAATTAGAAATCTATGTAACGATTGGATTGAGGCAGGGGTGATTTATCCTATCCCTTTTATTCACTTTATGACAAGATTCGATTATTGAAATATTACTCAACCCCATGTTAAACAAAATGCATATAAAATGAGGACATGTTTAGCTTATATGTATCGTTCTATTTCAATGACAATAGTCTTTCGGTTTTTGTGAAAAAGGTTTGGGATCCCTTAAATTTTTTAAACTCAAATTAGTTAAATTAAGTATTATAGAATATCTATAACAGTGACAATTGTTTAGTCTATCTGATAGATACGAAAACCCCTCTCGATTTTTTCGATTTGGATTTTCGCAATCAGATGAAAAGAATAAAGATTCAAATCTTACCTTACATCAGTTTTTTTATCCATCTCATGAAAAAAAAATGGGATTTCTTTCTTCTTTTCTGTGATCTATTTATCTATTTGAAATCAGTGATGGGTCAATTAAAAAAAAAAAAGACTTATCTTTTAATGATGTCTAAATAGGAACCTTTTTCCATTCGAAATAGTTTTAATAACTATTTTGAATGATTCCTTGTAAGTTGAATCTTTGGTACTCAAAAAGTAGGAAATAGGTCAATCTATCCTATTGAGTCACTTGAAGTAGCAGACTTAAAAAGAACTTATTTATTCGTTTATCTATTTCTATTTCTTTATATATGTGTTAAAGATGGTGTCTTGCTAAGACTTCTTCAGAAAAATCTTTACACATATCATATATAGAAGAAAAAGTCTAGATTACGCGATGTCTATGTACAACTGAACCAATGACTATTCATGATTCCATGATTGAATCAATTCCATACCGGTTCCAAATTAGAGGAATGTTATGGTAAAACTTCGTTTGAAACGATGTGGTAGAAAGCAACGTGCGACTTGAAGGACAGATCCGTTGTGGATTTTTACATCCGCTATTTTATATTTATATAGGAATGAAGGTGCTCTTCGCTCGACATCGTTTGTTCTGTTCCACTCGAACCCTTCGTTTTTTGCTTTTTGTTGGGTTGTAAATAGTCCACGATGGAGCTCGAGTGGAAAGGATTAATTCATTTCTCGGGGGCAAGGATCTAGGGTTAATGCCAATCAATAAATTGGAACAACTTCGTAAATATATCTTCGAGATAGAAATGGAAAGGATCCAATTTGAGCAAGTTTCCAATTCAAAAGCAAAACCTGTTGGAATTGATCAAACGTTTTCGATCCAAAGTGTATCACGCGGGAATCAACTGTCCGTAGGATTCTTTGATAGAAAGATAAATCACAAAAAAGGGTATGTTGCTGCCATTTTGAAAGGATTAAGAAGCACCGAAGTAATGTCTAAACCCAATGATTTAAAACAAAGATAAAGGATCCCAGAACAAGGAAACACCCTTTTAATTGTCTCGATAGTCTCAATAACTGGATCAGACTGAAGAATCAAAATAGAATTTTAAACGAGACAAACAAAAGGGGGTAAAGACCACTCAATAAATGAAATTTATTAAAGATTTTTTCCTTTAAGCTATTTGAGAGTTATCCAACTTGAGTTATGAGTACGAATGGTTTCTTTTTCATTTTCAGGAAGGAAGAAGAAAAAAAAGACTTAAATCATAGTCTAATTGATTTTATAGGCTCATTTGTCATTTATTAGAATTCCATACATAGACAAAACTTCGAATCAAATCATTTTTTCTCGAGCCGTACGAGGAGAAAACTTCCTATACGTTTCTAGGGGGGGGTATTGTTCATCTACATCTATCCCAATGAGCCGTCTATCGAATCGTTGCAATTGATGTTCGATCCCGAAGAGAAGGAAAAGATCTTCGAAAAGTGGGTTTTTATGATCCACTGAAGAATCAAACTTATTTAAATGTTCCTGCTATTCTATATTTCCTTGAAAAGGGTGCTCAACCTACAGGAACTGTTCAGGATATTTTAAAGAAGGCAGAAGTTTTTAAGGAACTTCGACCTAATCAAACAAAATTCAATTAAAGAAATACCAAGGGGGGGTAGTGATTTGTATATAACTTTGTATAACTTTTCTCTACTATTTTTTTATTTCCCCCCTTAATCCTGCTTTATTCGTATCTATTTCTCATTGCTTCTGTCGAATTCCATGGTCGATAACAACAAAACCTTAGTTTATTGATCATATAAATCTCAAATTCGGACATTTCATTTCTTTCAATTATGTGGTTTTCGTTGGAATTTGACTAACCAACAAGGAATCCAGTTTGTTTATTCCACTTAGATTGATGAAATACATTAAAAATCCGATATTTTTTTTTTCCAATTCTT